TCAGCCAAAGAAAGATGAGGGAGAGTTGACCGAAATGGGCGCTAAAAACTTTTCGAGAGATCTCCTCCAAATCACCGGTTTGACTATCAAAATCGTGAGCATCAGCGTGTAGGTTCCAGATCCAAGTGGTAGTATCAGGCCCCTTAGCTATTGTTCTTGAGAAATGACCCGGTCTGGCCCAGTCCTCGAAAGAAGTTTTTATGGGATCTCTATCTACCAAAATTTTAACTTCTGGTTCCGGTGAACGAATAATCATTGAGTCCTCCTCTTTCCGGACAACACATACAAAGAAACCCGCCAATAGTTAAGTAATTAATGAACCTATGAAAGATGTTTAGCCTTAGTTTTTTAGCTTCTATCTACCATATATCTCTTTTCTTTAGTTATTCACTAGAGCAATTAGGATCTGGAAGTCGATCCGGGGCAAGTGTTCAAATCTATTATGACATAGCCGTGAGGAGCTTAACGGACCTTTTTTAATCTTATAAAACTTTTCTAGGGATTAGTCGGGATGCAAATTTTTTTTGTTAACCTAGTGTAGTGTATTCATAATCCTACTTCTAAGTTTCTAAAGCTAACTACTTTAATGTCTTACATAGAATTATTATTTCTCTATTCTAAACGGTGTGAACAGTCATTACTAAGAGACATACAAATCGTTGTCTATTAGTCATTTGAAGTTAGCCTACAATTAAAATATAGTCTATATTTTAATTTTATCTGTATATTATTTATCCCTACAAAATATTAAATATTAGATGAAATAGAACGATTTTAGAAGGGATATAATGAAATTTTGTGATTGGTTCTTCCTCGAGAACCAATCCTTTTATTTGATTGATAGATACAACAAATAATTAATTATAATGTCTGATTATACCAAATAGAAAAAATCCTATATATATAGTAATTAATAACTAAGAATAAACTAAAATAAAAAAGGTGTTTTTATTCGAAACGCCCTGTGATCTTCAACCAATTCTGCGCTTCAATATAATTACCGGGAGTAAGCGCTAGAGCTTGTTTCCAATATTCGGCAGCTTGAGCGAACCAAGCCTCCGCAATTTCAGAATCTCCTTGTCGAATGGCCTGTTCTCCCCGGTCGGAATCGGAATAGGGAGTAAATTCCTTTCCTTAGAACCGTACTTGAGAGTTTCCGAGCTCATACGGCTCGACGGTCAAGCTCTTTTGGTGTCCGTTTTTTAATCTACAATTGAATGAGATTTCTCATGGATCCCTCCCATTTTTTCTACCAAAAGAACAAGAAGTTATGAGTTTCAAACTTGATGATTTCTAATTTACTCAGTTTTATCTTTTATCCCGCCTTCCTAAAGTAGAGGCATTTCGACTATCAGTAGAGTTTTCTAAAAAGGTAACTATCTCGGTTTAATATCTAAATTTATTATAGAATCCGTGAAAAATACTTTCCCTTTATAGGAAAAGCTTACTCTCTTTGGGATCTGATGCTACACCGCTGCTCAATACTTTAGGGGATCCACTCTATTACATAAGTTGATTCCTAACTTTTATTTCATATCATGACATAAATAAGCAGTTCTTATTGTATCGGCCCAAAACCTCGCGAATTGATCTTTACGGCGCTTCCTCTATCAATTAGATCCTTTATCCATCGAATAATTAGGCATACCTATTTCTTCATATTGATACTTAAAATTTTATGAAGTTTATTTCTTTGCTATTTGCTACAGCTGATAAAAATCGTTGTTTTGGACGATACATATGTAGAAAGCCTATTTTGTTTTTTTAGTATTTATTAAAAAATTTATTCTTTTTCCTTTTTTATTTCTATAGTGGAGATAGTCGCACGTAATGACAGATCACAGCCATATTATTAAAGGCTTGTGGTAAGAATGGATTTCGTTCTAGTGCACGAAAATAATATTCCAAAGCTTTTGTATGTTCTCCATTTCTTGTGTGGATAAGGCCTATGTTATAGAGTATATAACTTCGATCATAGGGATCAATTTCTAGTCGCATAGCTTCATAATAATTCTGTAAAGCTTCTGCATAATTTCCTTCGGATTGAGCCGACATCCGTTACGGTCATCATTCGATTCAAAAAATCTCCGTTTCAGAACCGTACATGAGATTTTCATCTCATACGGCTCCTCCTTTAGGTACATAATGAGGACTAATACACTAATGGAATAAAAAAAAAGATTGAAATATTCTCATTATAAACTGAGTGGGGCTGGTGTTTTTACAAGAAATCTCTAACCAACCCTCTTGTAAAAGATCTTTCCTTAACATCAAGTCTGTTGATACTAGATAAAAAAGGGGTGACTCCAGCAATTTATTTGTCTTAAATGCCGCTTAATTTTCAGGAATTAGTCACTTCAACAGTTTTCGATGGTTAGACGGGTATCCAAAACACGAACGAGATGGGTGTTTGTTCTCCCAACCATTTTTGCTAGTCCTGATCCTCATAAGGAAAAAGTCTAATTTATAACAAAGTTTTCCTGTTTGTTGTTAATTCCGAAGAGTAGTGCCTCTTCCTCTATGCCTCCTATTAATTAGTATTAGTGGAGTAGGTTTGACCTAACACAACCATAGGTGTAACCTTTCGCTCAATACTCTAACAATTGAAGCATTTGAGGTTGCATTAATCGGGGATACACGACAGAAGGGCTTGGTTTATTTACAAACTTCACCTTCAACAAGCGTAGATTTATTTCAAATAATTTTTATTCTTTATATCCTAAATAGGATAATTATCTTGCTACTTTATACTTTTATACTAGAACGTTAAAAAATATAAATAAATTCAATTAGAAAAATTAAAGATAAAGTATAAAAAAAAATAATCAAATCGCACCATCTCTATAATATGCGAATGCCTCTTTCTCCCCCGAAGTTGTCGGAATTATTCGTAATAATATATTGGCTAGAATCGAAAAGGTCTTATCAATAAAATTTCCAGTTATTCGAGATCTAGACATAGGCAGAAATTCATGCTATAATTTTTTTTAATTACCTTCGTGAGAAAAAAATTCCCCTACCAAGGAAATTTGATAGTACGAAATAACATAAAAACAGACTCATTAAAATTCAATATCTACTCAAATTCTTTCTTTTTTTTGCAGGAATCAATAAAAACTACTAAATTTTTGAAGACAATTAGATTTCATACAAATGTAAATATCTAAATATCGTTGTATTAAGAATATCGGAGATTTCATCAAAGTTGAAGAATCCACGAATGTATTCGAAGCCATATAAAAATTCAATAAGTTTTGAGTCAATTATGATCAAAAGAGGAAAAATAGTTTAATAATCGCTATATAAAATAGACTAACCATTCATTTTCTATTGTGTCTATAACGGGTAATAGACTATAGAATCAAATATAAAATTTTATGGGGTCTTTCATGAAGAATAAATCTATGGAATTAAGAAGTTAGGATAAGTGGGTCTTGTTGAAAGATCTAAAAAAAGTTATTTTATTCTATTTATTATTTATGAAAATATAATAATGGTCTAAAATAAATAAAATGATCATCTAAAGGGAGCCATTAAAAAGAGTCAAAAAATGATCAATCGGCGGAGTTGGTCAAATTCATAAATAAAATAAGGAGTGCCATCTTCGTAAAATAGATACCTTTATTTATTGTTTGTAATAGTCTGTCCCACAAAATTATCTCATTTCCCCAATCTGGACTAAGATTTTTCAAAGTTTTTTTAGTTAAAATAGAGTAATTTATCCAAAAAACCGAACTATTTTATTAGCCACTTGCTCATTATGTAGGAGAGATGGCCGAGTGGTTCAAGGCGTAGCATTGGAAATGCTATGTAGGCTTTTGTTTACCGAGGGTTCGAATCCCTCTCTTTCCGTACTCCGCAGCTAATTAACCAACGTTAATGTTATTGAACGCAATATCTCAAATCAAATACACTATTAGTCCAAGAGTTAGGGCTTTCTTTAATATAGTTTCACTATTCCTCAATTTATGTACTATAAAAAATGAACAAGGAATTAAAACCTCCCTATCCATTTATGATACATGAAAAGGATAAAATCCCTTACTTTGAAACAACTCTTTATATGGGTGTAAAGGGAGGGTAAAATTGTACAAATCCTTCTTATTTTACTCAGGTTTAATTAAGTCTGACGAGAATAATATTCTACAACTAGCAATTCATTTATTTTCAAACCGATCCATTTACTATCTAGTATTTCATTGACTGATCCTTTATATTCGAATGGGTGAAGGGTCAAATGTTTTGGCACTTCCTCACGGGAGGATGAATCAAGATAATTTTGAACCAGAGACTTAGATTTTTGTTCATCTCTCAATGTAATAATATCGCGGGCTTTGCAGCGATAACTTGGTATATCTACTAGACCGCCATTAACTAAAATATGTCTATGGTTAACCAATTGGCGGGCTTGAGGAATAGTCGAAGTTAGACCTAATCGAAAAAGGATGTTATCCAACCGCATTTCAAGCAATTGTAGTAAAACTTGACCTGTTGACCCTTTTGCTTTTCCGGCGATATGAACGTATTTAAGTAATTGTTGTTCTGTAAGACCATAATGAAAGCGTAATTTTTGTTTTTCTTCTAAACGAATACGATATTGAGATTTTTTAACTGGGCGTAATTGGTTTCTAAAATTGTTTCCAGTTCTAGGCTTTTTAGTAGTTAGTCCCGGTAAAGCCCCCAGACGACGTATTTTTTTGAAACGAGGCCCTCTGTAACGTGACATAATCTTTATGAAGTTGCATAAACCTAAATGAAATATGAAATTAAACTAAAGGGGAAATAGAAAAATATACAATTTAAAATTCAAAAAGAAATTTCTTGAAATATTGTACTACAAAGAATAATTAGATGAATTAGGAATTGTATCAATGTACCGTCCTTAATAGATTATATAATCTATCTAATTTATCGTATTTATATATTTTATATTATATAATATAAAACTAGTAAAAACGCTTAAAACATATTCTTATGATTTATATATAATTTATATAATATAATAAGAATATAAACATCAAAAAATGTAAGGGCTCTTTATTGATTTAGTGGACATAGATAAAATTCCTAAAAGTTTTTTTGAATTTAAATTTATTAGGAAATAAAAGAAGGTTTTTTTTTGGTAAAAGTATAAGAAGCCTTTTCAATTTCACATTAAAAACTATGAAAAAAAGAAAAATCAAACAGATGGATAAAAGCCCGCTATCGGAGTTGAACCGATGACCATCGCATTACAAATGCGATGCTCTAACCTCTGAGCTAAGCGGGCTCACATAATATAAATTGTACATACATAGGAATTTAGTAAACTACCGAACTCTTAGCTATTAACGCGCCATTCTTACCTCTTCATATAACAATTAATAATTAATATATTAATAGCTATATATAATTTGATCTATTTATCTTATCAAATATAAGACAATAGCTTAATTAATAAGCTAGTAATATTGTTTAATTCTTTTTTTTTTCGTTCATAAAGATAAGCGCTACGACAAAAACCAAAGAATCGACCGTTCAAGTATTCAAAATTGCACACTAAAAACAATATTTGGTAAAATATCTGTCTATATACGTAGAATAATAATATTAGCCATATAATACTATAGAATTATAGTATAGAAAGAATAGACTACTACTAGTATACATATATACTATATATGTATGGATCAATATTGTATATTGAATTGCTGAATTCAATAGTTCAGTTATAATTATAACTGAAATAAAAAGCAAAATGTTAGGATAATGATATCCTACTTACAAATTCAAAAGAGGGGATATGGCGAAATTGGTAGACGCTACGGACTTAATTGGATTGAGCCTTGGTATGGAAACCTACCAAGTGATAACTTTCAAATTCAGAGAAACCCTGGAATTAAAAATGGGCAATCCTGAGCCAAATCCAGTTTTATAAAAAAAACAAACGATAATAAAAAAGATAGGAGGATAGGTGCAGAGACTCAATGGAAGCTGTTCTAACAAAAGGAGTTGGCGGCGTTGCGTTAGTAAGGGAATCCTTCTATCATGCTTCATAAAGGATGAAGCATAAACGTATCCGTACTCAAATACTCTCTCCAATGAATCAATTCTAAATTGAAAAAAAATATATATATATCAAATTTTTTATTCCATCAAAATATGAAAGAATTCATTGGATGCGAATAAAGATAGAGTCCCATTTTACATGTCAATATCGACAACAATGAAATTTATAGTAAAAGGAAAATCCGTCGACTTTAAAAATCGTGAGGGTTCAAGTCCCTTTATCCCCAAAAAGTCCCATTTGATCCCCTAATTATTTACCCAGCCTACCCTCTCATTTGTGGTTCAAAATTCGTTATGTTTATCGTTCATTCTAAGTGGAATTTTTCTTCTTATCCCACAACTTTTTGTGTTATGAAAAAAGTACAAATGAACATCAAATGACACTAATATAAAATTTAAATTTTGAATAATTAGTCATTCATTTAATTACTAATACTAGACTTATACTGATTACTGATACAAAGTTTTTTTCAGATCTAAAAAATTACACCAGAGTATAGATACGATTTTGTAATACTCCTTGCATCTTTTTTTTAATTGACATAGACCCGAATCCTCTATTAAAATGAGAATGAGTGGCAATCAATGGTCGGGATAGCTCAGCTGGTAGAGCAGAGGACTGAAAATCCTCGTGTCACCAGTTCAAATCTGGTTCCTGGCACACAAGCAATTTATATGAGTATATAAAACTTAATTGATGGGGTCAACATATACATTAAATATGTATAAATCATGATAAAAATTTAGCCACTAAGTATCTGCAATGGGGATGCACCCCATTGCATTGGATCTTTAGAATAGTTAAAAATAAAGAGTATATAAATTATGTAAAATACACTTCATACGTATTCCAAAAACTAAATAAATTTGTTGGTTGTATAATCCTTTTTCATTTCTTTTTTTTCATATTCTAGTCATTTGCTCTTATATAACTTTTTGGAGCGTCATCTAAATGACGCACGCAATATAACATAATAGTTCGATATCATGAACTCTTTGAATTTTATCCTATTGACTGGGCAAAAAGTATCTTCAATTCGGAAGATCTTAATGAATCTATAGAATTGTATTGTTTTTTTATTTAGCTTAGCCATAATATATAAAAGAGATTTCATCTCTTTTAATATCTCAGTTTCAGTAGTTGTTGAAGCAGTGAAGGTTTGTTTCTGCTTATTCAATAAGCATCTTGTATTTCATAAAAATTAGGAGCAATATAATCCTTACGTAAAGGCCATCCTATCCAACTTTCGGGCATTAAGATACGTTTCAGACGCGGATGATTATCAAAAGAGATTCCCAACATATCATAAGATTCTCTTTCTTGAAAATCCGCACTTTTCCAAACCCAGAAAACAGACGGAATTCTAGGATTCCCCCTTGGAGCAAATACTTTTATGCATACTTCTTCCGGTTGATCTATGCCATATTCAATTCTCGTAAGATGATATACAC